ATGGCCCCCAACCCCCGAAAATCCCACCCCCTACTAAAAATAATCAACAACTCCTTAATCGACCTCCCCACCCCCTCAAACATCTCCACCTGATGAAACTTTGGGTCCCTGCTAGGAATTTGCCTACTCACACAAATCCTAACTGGTCTCCTACTGGCCATGCACTACACCGCAGACACCACTCTAGCCTTCTCATCCGTCGCTCACACATGCCGAAACGTACAGTACGGCTGACTAATCCGGAACCTACATGCCAACGGAGCATCCTTTTTCTTCATCTGCATTTACTTACACATCGGCCGGGGACTCTATTACGGTTCATACCTGTACAAAGAAACTTGAAACACAGGGATTATCCTCCTACTCACCCTCATAGCAACTGCCTTCGTAGGCTATGTCCTCCCATGAGGACAAATATCCTTCTGAGGGGCTACGGTCATCACCAACCTCTTCTCCGCTATCCCGTACATCGGACAAACCCTTGTAGAGTGGGCCTGAGGAGGTTTCTCCGTAGATAACCCCACCCTCACCCGATTCTTCGCCTTACACTTCTTACTTCCATTCCTAATCGCAGGCCTTACCTTAATCCATCTCACCTTCCTACACGAATCTGGATCAAACAACCCCCTAGGAATTATCTCAAACTGCGACAAAATCCCATTCCACCCTTATTTCTCCTTAAAAGATATTCTGGGATTCGCACTAATACTACTCCCACTAACAACCCTAGCCCTATTCTCACCCAACCTGCTAGGTGATCCAGAAAACTTCACCCCAGCAAACCCCCTAGTTACACCCCCTCACATCAAACCGGAATGATACTTCCTATTTGCATACGCCATCCTACGCTCCATCCCAAATAAACTGGGGGGTGTACTAGCCCTAGCCGCTTCCGTACTGATCCTATTCCTCATCCCCCTTCTCCATAAGTCCAAACAACGTACAATAACCTTTCGACCCCTCTCTCAACTCCTATTCTGAACCCTAATTGCCAACCTCCTCATCCTCACATGAATCGGCAGCCAACCAGTAGAACACCCCTTCATCGTCATTGGCCAGCTAGCCTCCCTCACCTACTTCTCCACTCTTCTAATTCTCTTCCCCCTAGTTGCAGCCTTCGAAAATAAAATGCTCAACCACTAAATACTCTAATAGTTTATAAAAAACATTGGTCTTGTAAACCAAAGACTGAAGACTGCCCCCTTCTTAGAGTTACCCGCCCGAAAGGGCCATTATTGCCAAATTTTATTTAAAACTCCCCTAGAACGTTAATACAGGCGGCTCCCCCCCCTCCCCCCCGTATGTACTATTGTACATCAAACTATCTGCCCCATATCATGCACCATCCTTATGTATACATATTAATTAATGTACTGTGTCCATATATATGTAATACGGGCATATATCTCTTTGGGTCATTTCTACTTCAAGTACGGGTTTCACTTCATGGATTCCTAGATTATCTCTGCTCTCCCCTCGGGCTAAGCCCATGCTGGAGCTGGGTTATCGTATAAACCTTGGTACTCCCTACGGATGATTCTTGGGGACAAACTGTTCATGGTAGCAGGTCATAACTTGCAATCCTCTCTCGTCGGACCGGTAGCTGTCGGACCAGGTTATTTATTAATCGGGCTCCTCACGAGAAATCAGCAACCTTACGGTGGTAGTAATATCCTACGTTACTAGCTTCAGGACCATTCTTCCCCCCTACACCCCTAGCACTACTTGCACTTTTGCGCCTCTGGTTCCTATGTCAAGGCCATGACTCGGTTAATCCTACGACTTTGCTCTTTACGAATACATCTGGTTGGCTATTGATCACCATTTGGCCTCTTAATCGCGGCATCCGGGTGGTTCTCTACTGTTGGTTCCCTTTTTTTTTTAGGGGTAACTTCACAGGTGGCCCTCATATATGCATCGCGGCGCATACAATCTAAGACGTGAGCCCTCCTGGCCCTCGGCCAGTCCTCGATCTCAAGAGTTGATTAATGAGACGGTTTCAAGTATCCGGGGAATCATTTTGACACTGTGCACTGGTCAGGAGCATCTGGTTATGGCGTGTCCACAGACCCTACTCATGGTGCTATTTAGTCAATGCTTGTGGGACATGATTTTCTATTTTTCCTTTCCTCTAACTTTCTAAGTATCACTAGGCGTTTCTAACTAAAACGCTAATCGCGTTTTTTCACGAATTTTTTTCACATTTTTTCATATTTTTTCACATTTTTTTCATTCGTCAAAAGCACTGGAGTTCCATTAATAAAACAAACTATTTCATTCATCATTTTATTCTTGTTATTCGTCATATTTTTCCACAAAATTAACCCAAACAACCACTAAAAATCCATTAATAACTATTTCACCAACAAACTTCAGAAAAAAAGGGCTCAAACCTCTATCACCAGCTCCCAAAGCTGGTATTTTACATTAAACTATTCTCTGATATCCCCACCCCTAAACTGCCCGAATCGCCCCACGAGATAGCCCTCGTACAAGCTCTAACACAACAAACAACGTCAACAACAAGCCCCATCCCGCTGTCAAAAACATTCCCGCGCCCCACGAATAAAACATAGCAACTCCACTAAAATCCAACCGAGCTACAAAGGCACCCCCCTCATCAACTGTAACCGCCCCAACCTTTCAGCACTCAACCCCACTAACAACTACCCCGACAACAAGCACCAAAACCATCCCCACCCCATACCCCAAAACCCGTCAATCCCCCCACGCCTCCGGAAAAGGATCGGCCGCTAAACACACCGAATAGACAAAAACTACTAACATCCCACCCAAATACACCATAAACAACACTAAAGCTACAAACGGCACCCCCAAACTTACCAACCACCCACATCCCACAACAGACCCCAACACCAACCCAACCACCCCATAATAAGGCGACGGATTAGAGGCAACTGCTAACCCCCCTAAAACAAACCCTGCCCCCAAAAGAAGAACAAAATAAGCCATTATGATTTCTGTTTGGCTTCTCTCCAAAATCTACGACCTGAAAAATCGTCGTTGTAAACTTCAACTACAGAAACCCAACAACCATCCCAGCCCCCACAACCCCTCTCTCAGCGAGCACCCACAAAACATGGTTTTTTCCACTTTTTCCCCTCTAAAAATCACCAAACACTTCAACCAAAACATCAACCATGTCTTTCATATATCTTATTCAAATTTTTCACTTTCACATTTTTTTATTCACTAAAAGTACTGGAGTCTCATTAATTATTTCAGATCACATATCACACATTTTATATGTGTGTACATTAAACACACTAAAATATTAAGGTGACCCCCCTATTAAACACGTCAAACATAACACCACCATACACCAGACCCCAAACAACAACCACACACAGGCTTAGCCAACAATATAATGAATGATAAGTTCTATAAGCCGTCAATCAATAACCAACAATATAATGAATGATAAGTTCTATAAGCCGTCAATCAATAACCAACAATATAATGAATGATAAGTTCTATAAGCCGTCAATCAATAACCAACAATATAATGAATGATAAGTTCTATAAGCCGTCAATCAATAACCAACAATATAATGAATGATAAGTTCTATAAGCCGTCAATCAATAACCAACAATATAATGAATGATAAGTTCTATAAGCCGTCAATCAATAACCAACAATATAATGAATGATAAGTTCTATAAGCCGTCAATCAATAACCAACAATATAATGAATGATAAGTTCTATAAGCCGTCAATCAATAACCAACAATATAATGAATGATAAGTTCTATAAGCCGTCAATCAATAACCAACAATATAATGAATGATAAGTTCTATAAGCCGTCAATCAATAACCAACAATATAATGAATGATAAGTTCTATAAGCCGTCAATCAATAACCAACAATATAATGAATGATAAGTTCTATAAGCCGTCAATCAATAACCAACAATATAATGAATGATAAGTTCTATAAGCCGTCAATCAATAACCAACAATATAATGAATGAGCAACTTCACACGTCCCAGTAGCTTACAACAAAGCATGGCACTGAAGATGCCAAGACGGTTACTATTCATGACCCGCGGACAAAAGACTTAGTCCTAACCTTACTATTAACTCGTGCTAAATATATACATGCAAGTATCTGCGCCCCAGTGTAAATGCCCTTGATCCCTTACTAAGATGACAGGAGCAGGCATCAGGCACACCCACTTCGCCGTAGCCCAAGACGCCTTGCTCAGCCACACCCCCACGGGCACTCAGCAGTAATTAACATTAAGCAATAAGTGCAAACTTGACTTAGTTATGGCACCCTAGGGTTGGTAAATCTTGTGCCAGCCACCGCGGTCATACAAGAAACCCAAGCTAATAGTTATCCGGCGTAAAGAGCGGGTGCTCGCTATCTAAGCAACTAGGATTGAACCGCGACTGAGCTGTCATAAGCCCAAGACCTGTTTAAAGACACCCCCAAAGCGATCCCAACGCCCATGACCCACTAAACCCCGCGAAAGCCAGGGCACAAACTGGGATTAGATACCCCACTATGCCTGGCCCTAAATCTTAATACTTCCCCCACTAAAGTATTCGCCCGAGTACTACGAGCACAAACGCTTAAAACTCTAAGGACTTGGCGGTGCCCCATACCCACCTAGAGGAGCCTGTTCTGTAATCGATAACCCACGCTACACCCCACCGCTCCTAGCCTGGACAGCCTACATACCGCCGTCGCCAGCTCACCTCCCCTGAGAGACCGACAGTGAGCCCAATAGCCCCACTCGCTAAAAAGACAGGTCAAGGTATAGCCCACGGAGTGGAAGAAATGGGCTACATTTTCTAAGATAGAAAACCCACGGAAGGGGGCATGAAACAGCCCCTGGAAGGCGGATTTAGCAGTAAAATGGGACAAGAGAGCCCTATTTAAGCCGGCCCTGAGGCACGTACATACCGCCCGTCACCCTCCTCGCAGGCCATACCTTACTCATAATTAAGAACCCAAGCAGCTGAAGATGAGGTAAGTCGTAACAAGGTAAGTGTACCGGAAGGTGCACTTAGCATACCAGGGTGTAGCTATAACGCAAAGCACTCAGCTTACACCTGAGAGATACCTACCACCCCCTAGGTCACCCTGAAGCCAAACTCTAGCCCACCCACACCTCAGCAAGTCAAAACTTACTCTTACTCACAAACTAAAACATTCTCTTAACTTAGTATAGGCGATAGAAAAGTATTCTCCGGCGCGATAGAGATCCGTACCGTAAGGGAAAGATGAAATAGCAGTGAAACCCCGAGCAACATACAGCAAAGATAAACCCTTGTACCTTTTGCATCATGATTTAGCAAGAATAACCAAGCAGAACGAATTTGAGCTTGCCCCCCCGAAACCTAAGCGAGCTACCTATGGGCAGCTGCCTTCGAGCGAACCCGTCTCTGTTGCAAAAGAGTGGGACGACCTATTGGTAGTGGTGAAAAGCCAATCGAGCTGGGTGATAGCTGGTTGCCTGTGAAACGAATCTAAGTTCCCCCTTAGTTCTCCTCCACGGACCCTTAACCAACCCCCACGTAGTGAACTAAGAATAACTTAAAGGAGGTACAGCTCCTTTAAAAAAGAATACAGTCTCTCATAGCGGATAACATAACTTTCCCCCCCCCCCTCCTCCCGTAGGCCTTCGAGCAGCCATCAACAAAGAGTGCGTCAAAGCTCCCTTCTCCTAAAAATACGAAAACAACACGACTCCCTCTCCACTAACGGGCCAACCTATCACAATAGGAGAATTAATGCTAGAATGAGTAACTAGGGCTACCCCCTCTTAAGCGCAAGCTTACATCCCCCCCATTATTAACAGCGTCTGACTAATATTCTAATCTCAACAAGCAGCACATTTAAACTACTCTGTTAACCCAACCCAGGAGCGCCCACTAGAAAGACTCAAATCTGCAAAAGGAACTAGGCAACCCCAAGACCCGACTGTTTACCAAAAACATAGCCCTCAGCAAACCAAGTATTGAGGGTGATGCCTGCCCAGTGACCCTCAGTTCAACGGCCGCGGTATCCTAACCGTGCGAAGGTAGCGCAATCAATTGTCCCATAAATTGGGACTTGTATGAATGGCTAAACGAGGCCTTAACTGTCTCTTGCAGATAGTCCGTGAAATTGATCTTCCTGTGCAAAAGCAGGGATAAGCACATAAGACGAGAAGACCCTGTGGAACTTAAAAATCAGCAACCACCACACATAACTACGCACCTACTAGGCCCACAGCCAAAATCAAGTTCTGGTCTGCATTTTTCGGTTGGGGCGACCTTGGAGAAAAGAAAAACCTCCAAAAATAAGACCACACCTCTTAACCAAGAGCAACACCTCAACGTACTAACAGTAACCAGACCCAATAGTAATTGATCAATGGACCAAGCTACCCCAGGGATAACAGCGCAATCCCTCCCAAGAGCCCCTATCGACGGAGGGGCTTACGACCTCGATGTTGGATCAGGACATCCTAATGGTGCAGTCGCTATTAAGGGTTCGTTTGTTCAACGATTAACAGTCCTACGTGATCTGAGTTCAGACCGGAGCAATCCAGGTCGGTTTCTATCTATGTACCACTTTCCCCAGTACGAAAGGACCGGAAAAGTAAGGCCAATACCACAGGCATGCCTTCTCCCCAAATAATGACCCCAACTAAACTATAAAGGGAACCCCCATTACCCCTCAAGCCCTAGAAAAGGGCCGCTAGCGTGGCAGAGCCCGGTAAATGCAAAAGGCTTAAGCCCTTTACCCAGAGGTTCAAGTCCTCTCCCTAGCCTTACCTACAATGACCCGGCCTTCTACCTTAACCCACCTTGCCATAGCCCTGTCCTATGCAATCCCGATCCTAATTGCCGTAGCCTTCCTAACTCTAGTAGAACGAAAAATCCTAAGCTACATACAAGCTCGTAAAGGCCCAAATATTGTGGGGCCCTTCGGACTGCTACAGCCCGTAGCCGACGGCGTTAAACTATTCATCAAAGAGCCCATCCGCCCCTCCACCTCTTCTCCCCTTCTCTTTACCATAACACCCATGCTAGCCCTCCTTCTAGCACTAACCATTTGAATTCCTCTCCCCCTCCCCTTTCCTCTCGCAGACCTAAATCTGGGGCTACTGTTCCTGCTGGCCATGTCAAGCCTAGCAGTCTACTCAATCCTATGGTCTGGGTGAGCCTCAAACTCAAAATATGCATTAATTGGGGCCCTTCGGGCAGTAGCACAGACCATCTCTTACGAAGTCACACTCGCCATCATTCTTCTATCCGTGATTCTCCTAAGTGGTAACTACACCCTGCACACGCTCACTACTACTCAAGAACCCCTCTACCTCATCTTCTCCTCCTGACCTCTCACAATAATGTGATATATCTCCACACTAGCCGAAACAAACCGAGCTCCCTTCGACCTTACAGAGGGAGAATCCGAATTAGTCTCAGGCTTCAACGTAGAATACGCTGCAGGACCATTTGCCCTATTCTTCCTTGCTGAGTACGCAAACATTATACTAATAAACACACTGACTACAATCCTATTCCTAAACCCCAGCTCACTTAATCTACCCCCACAGCTATTCACGATCACCCTAGCAGCAAAAGTCCTACTCCTCTCCTCTGGATTCCTATGGATTCGCGCCTCCTACCCGCGCTTCCGCTACGACCAACTCATGCACCTCCTCTGAAAAAACTTCCTACCCTTAACACTAGCGCTATGCCTCTGGCACATTAGCATACCAACCTGCTACGCAGGGTACCTCCTTGCTTAAGGAAATGTGCCTGAACGCAAAGGGTCACTATGATAAAGTGAACATAGAGGTATACTAACCCTCTCATTTCCTAAGACCTTGAGCTCTAGAAAAGCAGGAATCGAACCTACACAGAAGAGATCAAAACCCTTCATACTTCCTTTATATTATTTCCTAGCAGGGTCAGCTAACAAAGCTATCGGGCCCATACCCCGAAAATGATGGTTCAACTCCTTCCTCTGCTAATGAACCCCCACACAAAACTACTCTCCTCCCTAAGCCTAATCCTAGGTACAACTATCACAATCTCAAGCACCCACTGAATAATGGCCTGAACCGGACTAGAACTCAACACCCTTGCCATCATCCCATTCATTTCAAAATCCCACCACCCCCGAGCCATCGAGGCCACAATCAAATATTTCCTAGTACAGGCAACAGCCTCTACCCTTCTCCTATTCTCAAGCATGACAAACGCATGATCTACTGGCCAATGAGATATTACCCAGCTAACCCATCCCACCTCTTCCCTATTACTAACAGTGGCAATTGCAATAAAACTGGGACTAGTCCCCTTCCACTTCTGATTCCCAGAAGTACTACAAGGCTCATCCCTACCTACCGCCCTACTCCTCTCTACGATAATAAAACTCCCCCCAACCATCCTCCTCTTCCTGACTTCCCACTCACTCAACCCAACACTACTAACCACCATGGCCATCACCTCCGTAGCCCTTGGAGGATGAATGGGCCTAAACCAAACACAACTCCGAAAACTCCTGGCCTTTTCATCCATCGCCCACCTGGGATGAATAGCCGCAATCATCATCTACGACCCTAAACTTGCCCTGCTAACCTTCTACCTATACGTCCTACTAACTACCACTGTATTCCTCACCCTCAACTCGACCAAAACTCTAAAACTGACAACACTAATAACATCATGAACAAAATCCCCCCCACTAAACGCAACTCTCATACTAGTCCTACTCTCCCTAGCAGGACTCCCCCCGCTAACAGGCTTCCTACCCAAATGACTCGTCATCCAAGAACTGACTAAGCAAGAAATAACTTCAACAGCCACAATCATTGCTACCCTCTCCCTCCTAGGATTATTCTTTTACCTCCGACTCGCATACCACTCAACAATCACACTCCCACCCAACTCTATGAACTACATAAAACAATGGCACACCACTAAGCCAACAAATACTGCAACTGCCATCCTCGCCACCCTATCAATACTAACCTTGCCACTCTCTCCTCTAATCCTAACTACTACCTAGAAACTTAGGATAACCATTAAACCGAAGGCCTTCAAAGCCTTAAACAAGAGTTAAACCCTCTTAGTTTCTGCTAAGACCCGCAGGACACTACCCTGCATCCCCTGAATGCAACTCAGATACTTTAATTAAGCCAGGGCCTTAACCTAGATAGATGGGCCTTGATCCCACGAAACCCTAGTTAACAGCTAGGTGCCCCAACCAGCGAGCTTCTACCTACTAGACCCTGGCACGTCCTTAACGTACATCAATGAGTTTGCAACTCACCATGAATTTCACCACAGGGTCGATAAGAAGGGGAATCAAACCCCTGTAAAAAGGACTACAGCCTAACGCTTAAACACTCAGCCATCTTACCTGTGACACTTATCAATCGATGACTATTCTCAACCAACCACAAAGACATCGGCACTCTATACCTAATCTTTGGCGCCTGGGCTGGCATAGTTGGTACCGCCCTTAGCCTACTTATCCGCGCAGAACTCGGCCAACCGGGTACCCTCCTGGGCGATGACCAAATCTACAATGTAGTCGTCACTGCCCATGCTTTCGTAATAATCTTCTTCATAGTCATACCAATCATAATCGGAGGCTTTGGAAACTGACTTGTCCCACTCATAATCGGCGCCCCTGACATAGCCTTCCCACGCATAAACAACATAAGCTTCTGACTACTCCCCCCATCCTTCCTCCTCCTACTAGCCTCTTCAACAGTAGAAGCCGGGGCTGGCACCGGATGAACAGTCTACCCTCCACTAGCTAGCAACATAGCCCATGCTGGCGCCTCAGTAGACTTGGCCATCTTTTCTCTACACCTAGCAGGAATCTCATCCATCTTAGGGGCAATCAACTTCATCACAACCGCTATTAACATAAAACCTCCAGCCCTCTCTCAGTACCAAACGCCCCTATTCGTCTGATCTGTACTCATCACCGCTGTCCTACTACTACTCTCACTCCCCGTCCTAGCTGCCGGCATTACTATATTACTCACAGACCGAAACCTCAACACAACATTCTTCGACCCCGCCGGCGGCGGTGACCCGGTCCTGTACCAACACCTCTTTTGATTCTTCGGTCACCCTGAAGTCTACATCCTAATTCTACCAGGCTTTGGAATCATCTCTCACGTAGTGACATACTACGCAGGCAAAAAAGAACCATTCGGCTACATAGGAATAGTCTGAGCCATACTATCTATCGGATTCCTGGGTTTCATCGTATGAGCCCACCATATATTTACAGTAGGTATAGACGTAGACACCCGAGCATACTTCACGTCCGCCACTATAATCATCGCCATCCCAACTGGTATTAAAGTATTCAGCTGACTAGCAACACTGCATGGAGGGACTATCAAGTGGGACCCTCCCATACTATGAGCCCTGGGCTTCATCTTCCTTTTTACTATTGGAGGTCTAACAGGAATCGTCTTGGCAAACTCCTCGCTAGACATTGCCCTACACGACACATACTACGTAGTTGCCCACTTCCACTACGTTCTCTCAATAGGAGCCGTCTTCGCCATCCTAGCAGGATTCACCCACTGATTCCCCCTACTAACAGGATTTACCCTACACCCTACATGAGCCAAAGCACATTTCGGAGTTATATTCACAGGAGTAAACCTCACCTTCTTCCCACAGCATTTCCTAGGCCTTGCCGGAATGCCCCGACGATACTCAGACTATCCAGACGCCTACACCCTATGAAACACCATATCCTCCATCGGCTCACTAATCTCAATAACAGCCGTAATTATACTAATATTCATCATCTGAGAAGCTTTCGCCTCAAAACGAAAAGTCTCACAACTAAGCTTAACTACAACCAACGTTGAATGAATCCACGGCTGCCCACCCCCATACCACACCTTCGAAGAACCAGCCTTCGTCCAAGTACAAGAAAGGAAGGAATCGAACCCTCGTACACTGGTTTCAAGCCAGCCGCATCTAACCACCTATGCTTCTTTCTTCCCATGGAGTGTTAGTAAAATAATTACTTAATCTTGTCAAGATTAAATCACAGATGAAAACCCTGTACACCCCATCATGGCCAACCACTCGCAATTTGGATTCCAAGACGCCTCATCACCCATTATAGAAGAACTCGTTGAATTCCACGACCACGCTCTAATAGTTGCGCTAGCTATCTGCAGCCTAGTCCTATATCTCCTAGCACTCATACTAATAGAAAAACTATCCTCAAACACTGTAGACGCCCAAGAAATCGAACTAATCTGAACAATCCTACCAGCCATCGTCCTCATCATACTCGCCCTCCCATCCCTGCAAATCCTATACATAATAGACGAAATCAACGAACCAGACCTCACACTAAAAGCCATCGGCCACCAATGGTACTGAACTTACGAGTACACAGACTTTAAAGATTTAACATTCGACTCCTACATAATCCCAACAACAGACCTCCCACCAGGACACTTCCGACTACTCGAAGTCGACCACCGCGTAGTCATTCCAATAGAATCCCCCATCCGCATTATCGTCACAGCCAACGATGTCCTGCACGCCTGAGCAATCCCCGCTCTAGGCGTAAAAACTGATGCAATCCCAGGACGACTAAACCAAACATCATTCATCACAACCCGACCCGGCGTCTTCTACGGCCAATGTTCAGAAATCTGCGGGGCTAATCATAGCTACATGCCAATCGTAGTAGAATCAACCCCCCTAACCCACTTCGAACGCTGATCATCACTCATATCCTCCTAATCATTAAGAAGCTATGCAACAGCACTAGCCTTTTAAGCTAGAGAAAGAGGACCTCCACCCCTCCTTAATGATATGCCACAACTCAACCCAGCCCCATGACTCCTTGTCATACTATCATCATGACTAATCTTCACATTAATCATCCAACCCAAACTCCTACCCTTCACCCCTACTAATGCTCCGTCCAATAAACCCACTACAGCTACCACCCCCTCCCCCTGGAACTGACCATGATCTTAAGCTTCTTCGACCAATTCACAAGCCCCTGCCTCCTAGGCATCCCACTCATCCTAATTTCAATACTATTCCCCACCCTACTACTTCCCTCTCCAACTAACCGATGAATCACCAACCGTCTCTCCACACTCCAATTATGGTTCATCCACCTAACCACAAAACAACTAATACTCCCCCTAAATAAAGGAGGACATAAATGAGCTCTAATCTTAGTATCACTAATAATACTCCTACTTACAACCAACTTATTGGGGCTGCTACCATACACATTCACCCCAACCACTCAGCTATCCATAAACATAGCCCTTGCCTTCCCCCTCTGACTGGCCACCCTCCTTACGGGCCTGCGAAACCAACCCACAACATCCCTAGGCCACCTCCTGCCCGAAGGCACCCCAACCCCGCTAATCCCTGCCCTAATCCTGATCGAGACTACCAGCCTACTCATTCGCCCTCTAGCCCTAGGCGTTCGCCTAACAGCAAACCTAACAGCAGGCCACCTACTTATTCAACTTATCTCCACCGCCTCTACCGTCCTACTCCCAATCCTTCCAACAGTATCCATCCTAACCACTCTAATCCTGTTACTACTGACTATTCTAGAAATTGCAGTAGCCATAATCCAAGCCTACGTCTTCGTCCTACTCCTAAGCCTATACCTACAAGAAAACATCTAATGGCCCACCAAGCACACTCCTACCACATAGTAGACCCCAGCCCCTGACCCATCTTCGGTGCCGCAGCCGCTTTACTCACTACATCCGGGCTCATCATATGATTCCACTATAACTCCTCCCAACTCCTATCCATAGGTATTCTCTCCATACTTCTAGTCATACTACAATGATGACGAGACATTGTACGGGAAAGCACATTCCAAGGCCACCACACTCCTACTGTCCAAAAAGGCTTACGATACGGAATAATCCTATTCATCACATCTGAAGCATTCTTCTTCCTCGGTTTCTTCTGAGCATTCTTCCACTCCAGCCTAGCCCCCACTCCAGAACTAGGCGGACAGTGACCCCCGGCAGGAATTAACCCCCTTAACCCCCTAGAAGTCCCCCTACTAAACACAGCAATCCTCCTCGCTTCGGGCGTCACCGTAACATGAACGCACCACAGCATCATGGAAGGTAACCGAAAACAAGCAATCCACGCACTCACCCTAACCATCCTCCTTGGCTTCTACTTCACAGCACTACAGGCGATAGAGTACTACGATGCCCCATTTTCAATCGCCGACAGCGTATACGGCTCAACCTTCTTCGTCGCCACAGGCTTCCATGGACTCCACGTAATCATCGGATCCTCCTTTCTATCCGTCTGCCTCCTGCGCCTAATTAACTTCCACTTCACATCCAATCATCACTTCGGATTCGAAGCAGCTGCCTGATACTGACACTTCGTTGACGTTATCTGACTATTCCTCTACATAACCATCTACTGATGAGGATCCTGCTCTTCTAGTATACTAATTACAATTGACTTCCAATCTATAAAATCTGGTGTAACCCCAGAGAAGAGCAATCAACATAATCACCTTCATATTAGCCCTAACCCTCACCCTAAGCACCCTCCTAATCACATTAAACCTCTGACTTGCCCAAACAAGCCCAGACGCAGAAAAACTATCTCCATACGAGTGCGGCTTCGATCCTCTGGGATCTGCTCGTCTACCATTCTCAATCCGATTCTTCCTAGTAGCCATCTTATTCCTACTATTCGACCTAGAAATTGCACTCTTACTCCCCCTACCATGGGCCATCCAACTCCACCACCCCATCACCACTTTAGCCTGAGCCTCCATTATCATCTCCCTCCTCACTCTAGGACTGGTCTATGAGTGACTCCAAGGAGGCCTAGAATGAGCTGAATAGGCACCACAGAGAAGTAGTCTAACCAAGACAGTTGATTTCGGCTCAACAAATCATAGATCAACCCTATGCCTCTCTCCATGTCACTCCTCCACCTAAGCTTCTATTCCTCCTTCACCCTAAGCTGCTTAGGACTAGCCTTCCACCGAACCCACCTAATCTCCGCCCTATTATGCTTAGAAAGCATAATACTCTCCATATATGTTGCCCTGTCAATCTGACCCACCGAGACCCAAACAACATCCACCACCCTAACTCCAATCCTCATACTAACATTCTCAGCCTGCGAAGCAGGCGCCGGCCTGGCCATACTAGTTGCCTCCACACGAACCCACGGGTCCGATCACCTACACAACCTAAACCTCCTACAATGCTAAAAATCCTCCTCCCAACAATCATACTTCTACCCACAGCCCTTCTATCCTCTCAAAAATCCCTATGGACAAACACCACTACCCACAGCCTCCTAATCGCCACTATTAGCCTTCACTGATTACTTCCCACATACTATCCACACAAAAACCTCACCCAGTGGACAAGCACCGACCAAATCTCATCCCCTCTACTAGTCCTATCCTGCTGATTACTTCCACTCATAATCCTAGCAAGCCAAAACCACCTACAACATGAACCACCAACCCGCAAACGAATCTTCATCACCATGCTAATCACAGTACAACCCCTCCTCCTCTTAGCATTCTCCGCTACTGAACTAATACTATTCTACATCACATTTGAAGCAACCCTAATCCCTACCCTAATCTTAATTACACGCTGAGGAAGCCAACCAGAACGCCTAAGCGCAGGCATTTACCTACTATTCTACACCCTCATCAGCTCCCTGCCCCTATTAGTCACAATCCTCTATCTCCACACACACATTGGCACCTTACACCTCACAATACTCAAACTATCCCACCCCTCACTCACCACCTCCTGAACTGACCTCCTACTAAGCTCAGCTCTACTAATAGCATTCATAGTAAAAGCACCCCTCTATGGCCTCCATCTATGACTACCTAAAGCCCATGTAGAGGCTCCAATCGCAGGATCAATACTACTCGCTGCCCTACTCCTAAAACTAGGGGGCTATGGCATCATACGTCTCACCCTCCTAATCTACCCCTTCCCACCCCACCTGCACTACCCCTTCCTCACCCTAGCCCTCTGAGGTGCACTAATAACTAGCTCAATCTGCCTACGCCAGACCGACCTAAAATCCCTCATCGCTTACTCCTCCGTTAGCCACATAGGCCTGGTCATTGCTGCAAGCATTCTCCAAACCCACTGATCATTCTCAGGGGCAATAATCCTAATAATCTCCCACGGACTTACCTCCTCAATACTATTTTGCCTAGCAAATACAGCCTACGAACGCACCCACAGCCGGACCCTCCTTCTAACACGAGGCCTACAACCCCTCCTACCCCTTATAGCCACCTGATGACTTCTAGCCAACCTCACAAACATGGCCCTACCCCCAACCACAAACCTGATAGCAGAATTGACCATCATGACCGCATTATTCAACTGATCTGCCCTCACTATCATCCTAACAGGCACCGCAACCTTACTAACCGCCTCATACACCCTATTCATACTATTAACAACCCAACGAGGTACACTACCAACCCATATCACCTCACTACAAAACTCAAGCACACGAGAACATCTCCTAATAACCCTTCACATCACACCCCTACTCCTCCTAATCCTCAAACCAGAGATAATCTCAGGAATACCCTTATGCAAGTATAGTTTCAACCCAAACATTAGACCGTGACTCTAAAAATAGAAGTTAAACCCTTCTTACCTGCCGAGGGGAAGTTCAACTAGCAAGAACTGCTAATTCATGCATCTGAGTCTAAAACCTCAGTCCCCTCAACTTTTAAAGGATAACAGTAATCCACTGGTCTTAGGAACCATCTATCTTGGTGCAAGTCCAAGTAAAAGTAATGGAAACAACATTACTCCTCAACACCTCTATACTCCTCACACTAGCCATTATCCTCACACCCCTCCTCCTCTCACTCCACTCAACCTTCCACTCAATCCCCCCCACCACCATCACACTCACCATCAAAACAGCCTTCCTAACTAGCCTAGTACCAATATCCATCTTCATATACTCGGGGTCAGAAAGCATCATCTCCCACTGGGAATGAAAATTCATCACAAACTTTAAAATCCCACTCAGCCTTAAAATTGACCAATACTCCATAATATTCTTTCCCATCGCACTGTTCGTAACCTGATCCATCCTCCAATTCACACTATGATATATAACATCCGAACCACACATCACAAAATTCTTCTTCTTCCTCTTAATATTCTTAATCGCCATACTCACACTAACAATCGCCAACAACATATTCCTCCTATTCATCGGCTGAGAGGGGGTTGGAATCATATCCTTCCTACTAATCGGCTGATGGCAAGGCCGAACAGAAGCCAACACAGCCGCACTCCAAGCAGTACTCTACAACCGAATCGGAGATATCGGCCTCATTCTAAGCATAGCATACCTAGCCACAACAACAAACACCTGAGAAATCCAACAAGCCTTCTCCCCCGACCAAACCCCAACCCTCCCCTTACTAGGGTTCATCCTAGCAGCTACGGGAAAATCAGCCCAATTTGGCCTCCACCCCTGACTACCCGCTGCCATGGAAGGCCCAACCCCAGTCTCCGCCCTACTCCATTCTAGCACCATAGTAGTAGCTGGAATCTTCCTACTCATCCGTATCCACCCCATGCTTTCCACCAACCAAACTGCTCTCACCTTATGCCTCTGCTTAGGAGCACTATCCACACTATTCGCCGCTACCTGTGCCCTAACACAAAATGACATCAAAAAAATCATTGCCTTCTCCACATCCAGTCAACTCGGACTAATAATAGTCACCATTGGACTAAACCTCCCACAACTAGCCTTCTTCCACATTTCAACACACGCCTTCTTCAAAGCTATGCTATTCCTCTGCTCAGGGTCAATCATCCACGCCCTCAATGGAGAACAAGACATTCGAAAAATAGGAAACCTCCAAAAAATACTCCCAACAACCACTGCCTGTCTAACCATTGGAAACCTAGCCCTAATAGGAACCCCATTTTTAGCAGGATTCTACTCAAAAGATTTAATCATCGAAAGCCTTAATACCTCTTACCTAAATGCCTGAGCCCTACTTCTAACACTCTTGGCAACATCATTTACAGCAACATACAGCCTGCGTATAACCTTACTAGTCCAAACAAGCTTCCCCCGCATACCCTCCACTACCCCCATAAATGAAAACACCCCAACACTCATTAACCCAATCACCCGACTTGCCCTAGGTAGCATCACAGCTGGCCTACTCATTACATCCTACATCCCCCCTACAAAAACACCACCAATAACTATGCCCACACTCACAAAAACCACTGCAATCATCATTACAGCCCTAGGCATCCTCCTAGCCCTAGAACTCTCAAACATAGCCCACACCCTAACCCAACCAAAACAAACTACACCCCTAAACTTCTCTTCCACACTAGGCTACTTTAACCCCCTAACACACCGTCCTAGCTCCCTAGTCCTACTACACAGCGGACAAAAAATTGCCTCCCACCTAATCGACCTGTCCTGATACAAAAAAATAGGCCCTGAAGGAATCGCTGACCTCCAACTTACAGCAACCAAAACCTCAACCCCCCTCCACACCGGACTAGTCAAAACCTACCTAGGAACCTTCGCCCTATCAACGCTCATCATCCTCCTATCAATACACTAACCCACGAACCA